TAAGTTATTTCTTTTTTTCTCAAACTTTTCAAATAAAACTAAACCTTAGGTAAGTACTTTTTAAACATATGCATAAAAAAAACATATTCCATTTAGCTCCGTCATGCCTACTCTAACTAGTTATTTCGGTTTTTTACTAGCGACTTTAACTATAACTTCCGTTCTATTTATAGGTCTGAACAAGATACGACTTATTTGAATTTAATTATTGAATAAACAATTCAAGAAATCGTTCTGTCGGATTTTTTTATAGGTAGCAATTGAAATTTATTGGTTCTTGAGATTCCTGGGCAATTCCGATTTATATTTAGGGATAGATATTACCCTTCTTTTTTTCAAACAAATAAATTGAAATGATTGAAGTTTTTCTATTTGGAATCATTTTAGGTCTAATTCCTATTACTTTGGCGGGATTATTTGTAACTGCATATTTACAATACAGACGTGGTGATCAGTTGGACTTTTGATTAATTACAATTTTTTAATCTCCCGTGGATTAGAAAAAAAGGGTCAAAGTTCAGTCTAATTCGTGAATTCACACCTACCAAGAATCACGCTCTGTAGGATTTGAACCTACGACATTGGGTTTTGGAGACCCATGTTCTACCGAACTGAACTAAGAGCGTTTTCTTACCAAAACTCTATCTGCATTGTATATGAAATCTATTATATAGAAAAAATTAGAGATTTCATATGTCCAATTTCAATGAATTTCTCCTTACTTCTTAGAATAAAAGTAATTAGGTAGGGATGACAGGATTTGAACCCGTGACATTTTGTACCCAAAACAAACGCGCTACCAAGCTGCGCTACATCCCTTTCAATTCAATAACAATAGTTTAATTGTAAAGAATCCTTGTCTTGTTTTCCACATCCTTATTTTTTTGTTAATTTCCCATGCCATGTCTTTTTTTTGGTTTCATATTATAGAAAGTATGTATCTATTTATGTAGCTGAAAACAAAACCTGCCTTAACTTCGAAAAAAGAAAAAATTTTTCGCGAATGCTCAGAGGGTATGCTATTCTTTTTATCTTATCTATTGGATCTTTGTCCATTTTTATTTGATTTAGCTTATGCGTTAGATACATCTGCTCAGATATTAGATATGTATTATTATTTTATACTTTAATTTATACATTAAATCAATTAAGAAGGAGGGTTTTCAATGCGAGATCTAAAAACATATCTTTCCGTAGCACCGGTACTAAGTACTCTATGGTTTGGATCTTTAGCGGGTTTATTAATAGAAATCAATCGGTTTTTCCCAGATGCATTGACATTCCCCTTTTTTTCATTCTAGTTATATTAACATGGGAAAGGGGGTAATGAGGATTAGAGAAAGAATCCTTTTTTTGTGACTAATTTTTTTCATTCGAGTCTGAACTCCAGTTTTGGTGAAGTTGAATTTCTTGTTCTTCTTTAATTGCCTAAAATAATAGTAGGGTAATTTAAAGAAGAACAAGGGAGGTCCCTACTTAATACACCCTACTTAAATAAATACTATGAGTAGAAATTGAAGTACGTACTATGTTCTTAATTTATATACTATCTATTACTCTATTTATTAGTTATTATTATTTATTTATTGTTATTTATTGCAATGAACTCTTTATTAATTGTTTTTTTATATTTCGAGTTAGCAACATCTTTTTTTACTTTCCTTTCTTCTTGACTATAGAAAAGTTGTTTGAATCAAAAATACCAAAAATAAAAAGGAGTTTTATGGCGAAGGGGAAAGATGTCCGAGTAAAAGTTATTTTAGAATGTAATAGTTGTATTCGAAAGAGTGTAAATAAGGAATCAAGGGGCGTTTTCAGATATATTACTCAAAAGAATCGACACAATACACCTAGTCGATTAGAATTGCGAAAATTCTGTCCCTATTGTTACAAATATACAATTCATGGAGAAATAAAATAGATGGAGCCGAACGATTCCCTTAAATTCACTGAAGGGGACAAAACGATTTTCATTATAATTCTATATTATTTATTCTATATTATTTACTATATTTTATATATATTATAAAATATTATAAAAGAGAACTAAACAAACCAAATCCTATATTCGGCTGGACCTAAAAAAATTATAATGACGAAGTAGTATTTTTGGTATATATAAAGTAGAAATTAAACAAACTATGGATAAATCCAAGCGACCTTTTATTAAATCCAAGCGGTCTTTTCGTAGACGTTTGCCCCCCATCCAACCGGGGGATCAAATTGATTATAGAAACATGAGTTTAATTAGTCGATTTATTAGTGAACAAGGAAAAATATTATCTAGGCGAATAAATAGATTAACTTTGAAACAACAACGATTAATTACTATTGCTATAAAACAAGCTCGTATTTTATCGTTGTTACCTTTTATTAATAATGAGAAACATTTTGAAAGAAACGAGTCGACTACTAGAACTTCTAGTTCTAGAACAAAAACTAAATAACAAATGAAAATAATAATATGTTTTTTCTTAATTGATAATAATCAAAAATAATGAAATTGAATCAAAAAAGAAATCTGACCTAAAACATGGATTGCGGCTTTGTTCTAAAAAAACCTGAGACTCCCGAATTTATTGTTGTAAGGTAAAATTTTGAATTCATTTTTTTATAAATAAGACTAATTGCGATTCCCTACGCCCGGAGAATAAACTCCGGGGAATTGAATTTAAATTTTTTCGGGGCATTGTTTTCAATCTTCTTTTTTTATGATCTCATTTGAAATCATATAAAGACAATTCTTATTTAATATAGCTATTTGTGCAAGTACTTTACGATTAAGAAGCAACTGTCTATTGTACAGATCATGGATAAATTGACTATAATTATAGGATACCCCCCCTTCGCGGATTACTGCGTTGATCCGAGTGATCCATAAACGACGAAAATCTCTCTTTTGCCTATCTCTATTCCTATGAGCCGAAACTAAAGCTCTTATTTTCTGTTGAGTAATAATTCGAGTAAGTCTTGAATGAGCCCCCTGAAAGGTTGATGCAAATAAACGGATTTTTTTTCTACGTTTTCGAGCTATATAGCCTCGTCTAACTCTAGTCATTGAATAAATGAAACTTTGATGAATAACTAATTGATTTTATTTCGTTTAGTTATTCTTTTCTCCCCTCCTAGTGTATTAATAACAAAACGGATTTTTCCAATGTATAAAAAAAATCCCAATGGCTTTTGCTGCTATAACCTTCCTGACCACGGTTTTTTTATTTTTTTCGACATTGCATCTTGTCTTGAAATAAAAAAAACTACGATATTGTAATAATATATCAAATATAAAAAAAGTCAATAAATAGATATAGTGGGTTCCTTCGTTTCTATGGTTCCTTCTTAAACGGTCAGGTCCTCTCTATGCACCGGAGCTTCTAATACTTCATTTCTGTCTATTGATAACTTGTACAGTTCAAACTTTTTTTGGCTCTACCTATGCAGTAATAGGTCTTTCACAATTAGATCTCCCTATACAGTAACGGTATTTCATTTTGAAAGTTAGCTGGATAGCTGACCCTATTAGTCCGTTCTTACAAATAAGCTTTTTCTTTTAAAAAAGGATTCCCCGCTAAATGGATAACGTTAACGCTACCAACAGAAATTTTTTATTTACACTAATAGAAACCATAAATTTCATACACATGTTTTTAGAACGTCATCTTTTCAATTTTATTCTATTCATCCGTATGGATCATTGATACTAGAAAATTTTTTTAGTTTCGTTGGCTTTTGTTCCAGCTCATAATCTGAACGAGTCACACATACACCCTAGTACATGTTCCTCGACGCTGCGGGCATCCCCGAAGAGCGGGGGATTTAGTGAGATTTCTGATTGGCTGTCTTGTGTTTCTAATAAGTTGTTTAATTGTTGGCATGATAAATTATATAAATAATGCTGAAAAGCTGGTTTAGATCAATCCTAACCGAATGCATTTCTAGTTAATAGAATCATAAGATAAACCCAGTGACAAGATTAAAACTATTTTTTTTTATTCGACCGCCACAAGATCAACAATTCCATAAGCTTGGGCTTCTGTTGCTGACATAAAAACATCCCTTTCCATATCTTCGGATACAACCCATATGGGTTTGCCTGTTCTTTGTACATAAACCCTTGTGAGAGTTTCGCGTAATTTCAATAGTTCTTCCGCTTCCAAGATAAATTCTCCCGTTTGAGCCTCGTAAAAAGAGCTAGCAGGTTGATGAATCATTACCCTGATGTTATACCTTAAAGGGGATTGCGACGAGGCAAAGAGAAAAATTAGATTTAGATATATTAAACAACCGTACGTGCATTTTTTTCGTATTGCATACGGCTTTATAATGGAATTTACTTTATTCCTTGAAATAAAAAATCAATCCGATCCCAATTAGTAAATGATCCAATTACCACCCTTCTTTTCGGCAGGAGTAAAAAAAAATACTATGGTGGCTCCGTTGCTTTTTATTTTTTCTAAGCAATCCCAAAGTTTATTTTTGATCCGAATTAAAGAAGGAAAAAAGGCTTTTTTATCCTTTTTCAAATATAAATTTTATTTTAATTAAGAGTCTTTTGATATGAAAAAAGTTTGTGACGCTGAAACGGACTCCCAATAAAAAAATAGGGAATATTCTTCATCTCATACTACCCCTTCGATATATAATCTAAAATCTAATGCTTTGAAAAAAAAATAGAGAAAAAAGTTATCATATCGAATTCAAAGTGCCATGCTATTATTACTTCATTTTAAAATTAATTTAATTAATATGGTGAAGGCATAGTATTCGTTTTTCTCTCAAATAAAAAACTCATTGGCGCCAAACGTGAGGGAATGCTAAACGTTTGGTAATTTCTCCTCCGACCAGTATAAAGGATCCCATTGAAGCGGCTAATCCCATACATATTGTATGTACATCTGGTCGCACAAATTGCATAGTATCATAAATAGCTACTCCAGGTATTACCCAACCGCCAGGAGAATTTATAAACAAATACAAATCTTTGGTATCATCCTCGATACTGAGATATATCATAAGACCAATAAGTTGATTCGCGATCTCACTATCAACCTCTTGGCCTAAAAAAAGTAATCTTTCTCGATAAAGTCGGTTGATTAGGATAAAATGCATCCCTTATAAACCGTACATGCACCTTTTTATGCATACGGTTCAAAAAACTTTTGAAAAAAAAATCAATTTGTAGACTTGATTCGTTTTTCATTTTGTTAGAGGTTTTAAAAACTCTAATGTTATAACAAAAAACATTAGGTTTTGCGCCTTTAAACCCAATTACTCATAATAAAATTTACTATAAACTTATTTAACTTTCTTTTCATTGATGTATCAGTTCATCGAGATCCATTCCAAATCACGAAATCATTTTCTTGTTCTTGAATGGGCCTTTTGAATTTTTTTAGGTTTATGTTCTACTCCGGGTAAAGATCTGCCCGATTTAGATTTGCACATATAGGACAAATTTTTCCAATACCACATATTTTATGTGTATTTTTTTATTTTATATTTGAAAATAAATTTTATTTTTAGTTAAAGTAAATAAAATGTATAAAACAAGTAGTAATCTTAAATATTAATTGGTTTTTTCATAAACGGAGCCTGGATACTTCATTTAACCGAAACAACCATAAATTATTCTAATTGATAATGTTAATTTGAATTCCCCTTAAAACTCAAAAAAAAGATCTAATTGCCTTTCACGCTCCAAATTTTTTATGACGCAAAAAATCTTTATTGGGCGAAAGGGAGGATATCTCAATCGGGAGAGAGAACGGGGAAATACCATACGACCCAATATATCTGACAAGTCGCACTATACGTCAACCCAAGATGCATCTTCCTCCCCAGGACTTCGAAAGGGAACTTTTGGAACACCAATAGGCATAAAATAAAAGAAAAAATAAAGTATTATGGTTTACTTTGATGTGGAAACGTAGTTCAGAAAAGCAACCTTGGCATATATTATACCTAGATTAAGAATATAAAATCACCAAGTAGCAAAGTATTTACTGAAACAACAAGATGGTATAAACTTCCCGTTGCGTATTGATACTTATCAGATATAGAATAGATTTGTTTCTCTTTGTTCCTATATTACCAACAGAATAGAACAAATATGAACTCTTGTTTCGAGATAATCTATTGAAGGGGTCCATTGCATAATCATAATTTTTTCTAATGCAATAAAGTTACATAGTATTATTTTTCTTTGATAAAAGGGGTATTTCCATGGGTTTGCCTTGGTATCGTGTTCATACTGTCGTATTGAATGATCCCGGTCGATTGATTTCTGTTCATATAATGCATACAGCTCTGGTTGCCGGTTGGGCTGGTTCGATGGCTCTATATGAATTAGCAGTTTTTGATCCCTCTGATCCCGTTCTTGATCCAATGTGGAGACAGGGTATGTTCGTTATACCGTTCATGACTCGTTTAGGAATAACCAATTCATGGGGCGGTTGGAGTATTACAGGGGGGACTATAACGGATCCGGGTATTTGGAGTTACGAAGGTGTCGCCGGAGCACATATTGTGTTTTCTGGTTTGTGCTTTTTAGCTGCTATTTGGCATTGGGTCTATTGGGATCTAGAAATATTTTCTGATGAACGTACAGGAAAACCTTCTTTGGATTTGCCTAAGATTTTTGGAATTCATTTATTTCTTTCCGGAGCGGCTTGTTTTGGTTTTGGTGCATTTCATGTAACAGGCTTGTATGGTCCCGGAATCTGGGTATCCGACCCTTATGGACTAATTGGAAAAGTACAACCGATAAGTCCAGCCTGGGGTGTGGAAGGTTTTGATCCTTTTGTTCCAGGAGGAATAGCTTCTCATCATATTGCAGCAGGGACATTAGGCATATTAGCAGGTCTATTCCATCTTAGTGTCCGTCCGCCTCAACGTTTATACAAAGGATTACGTATGGGTAATATTGAAACCGTTCTTTCGAGTAGTATTGCTGCTGTCTTTTTTGCAGCCTTTGTTGTTGCCGGAACTATGTGGTATGGTTCAGCAACTACTCCGATCGAATTATTTGGCCCCACTCGTTATCAATGGGATCAGGGATACTTTCAGCAAGAAATATATCGAAGAGTAAGTGCTGGGCTAGCCAAAAATCAAAGTTTATCGGAAGCTTGGTCAAAAATTCCCGATAAATTAGCTTTTTATGATTACATTGGCAATAATCCGGCAAAAGGAGGATTATTTAGAGCCGGTTCAATGGACAATGGCGATGGAATAGCTGTTGGATGGTTAGGGCACCCTGTTTTTCGAGATAAAGACGGACATGAACTTTTTGTACGTCGTATGCCTACCTTTTTTGAGACATTTCCTGTCGTTTTGATAGATGGGGACGGAATTGTTAGAGCTGACATTCCTTTTCGAAGAGCGGAATCGAAGTATAGCGTTGAACAAGTAGGTGTAACTGTTGAGTTCTATGGTGGTGAACTCAACGGAGTCAGTTATAGCGATCCCGCTACTGTAAAAAAATATGCTAGACGTGCTCAATTG